ATCCCAATTGATAGAAGTAGATTTTTCAGTAAAGTCTTATTCCTATTCCTAGATCTAAAGTCCACTCCTTCCCCATACTACAAGTGAAAGAGAAAATGTAAACACTACCATTAAAGCAGCCCAAGCGAAACTTACTATATCCATGCGAATGATGCCCCTATCCCTATCTCTATGAAATGAAGGAATGATTCCATTATTGATTCATAATCATAGTGGAATCAATGGTGCAGAGTCAAAACAGGATTCTTGCTTACGGCTTTTTATGAAACAATTTCATGAATCCACTCATAAAAAGTTCATAGATTTCTTATTCTATAGAATTCTATTGAAATAGCAAAGAATTGAAAAAAAAAATAGAATAAGAAAAAAGAAAAGATACAAATACAAAGAAGAGCCAGTTAACCATTCTGATTCAATTTATGAACAGTACTCAGAATCTCTAGTGAGTCTGAATACAAAGTATCTTCAGTTCTTTGCCACAATTCTTAAATGAATTTACCATCAGCCTATCTAATCTAATTTCATCGCAAACAGAGTTACCTCAATATTAAGAAAAGTCTAAAATAATTAGGGAGTCTTTATAGTCTTTTTTAGAATCTTTTATTAAACCTTAGTAGTTAGTAGCCAAAAAGGAGTGTCTCTTAGGAATCTTTGGTTTGGATACCAAGATTCCCGACTTCTTACTTTCCTAGTTCTCCAGAATGAATTATCGCTATTTCTTTTATTTGATTCAATTCAGAATAGCCCAAACCAATCTTTCATAAGATTGGGTTGCTTCAGATTTATTGGTACTTTTTTTAGCCACACTCAGAACCCAGATTTTGAGAAAGACAGTCTTTTATAAGACCTATGGTTCTCAAAATCAAGTATCGACAGACCTAGTCCTTGCCTATGCTTTTGCGGGGCAAGAATTCGTCAAGTTCGATCAACAGGATTAAGAAATTCCAAGTCTTTTTTTGTTGATCAGGCGACACCCAGATTCGAACCGGGGATAAAGGATTTGCAGTCCCCCGCCTTACCACTTGGCCATGCCGCCAATTTACATCCAAAACAGATAAAGAAATGAAGAAGAATAAAGAAGAAAGAAATTCTATAATAAATTCTATGTATATATTCTATATTCTATGAAATTCTATTAATTATATTAAGTAATTATATTAAGAATATGAAATTAAGAATATAGAATTCTAGAATTTCATATTCTTAATATTCTTAGAAAACTTAGATATTCTATTTTATTCTATTTCTATGCCTCTCCTCATTTTGGTTTTGATTTGAATTTTTTACTTTCTTAATTTCTTTTCTTTTTGGATCTTAAATCCCATTGTACTTATCCCTTTCCAAAAAAAAATTCCTCTTTTTTATTGGATCCAATTTAGATTCTTTTCTTCGATTGATTTTATCTCAAAACACGCGTCGCTTAAAAACTTACCTTTTCTTTTCACTTTTCTATAGATTTGATAGATCTATAGAAAAGTGAAAAGATTCCCGGCCCGGTCACAGACTGTAAAATGCAGGTCAATTTCGAATAAATTCTTATTTACTCCAGTAACTCTTTAATATTTACTTATTACTCTTTTACTCTTACTTACTTTTCTTACTTTGAATTAGCGAACAGCTCTTAATTTTGTATCTCCTTATCTTAATGGATGCAAAATCCAATTGATTTCCGACTAATCATTATCAATTACATGATCAATTCTAATTATAAGAAAATATATGTGTATATGTAAACCCCAGAAAAGTGTAAACTCTAGAACAGAAATTGTTATACGTGGATACCAAGCCGGGTTTCTTTCTTATGCACATATCCCTATATAGGATCATTGTGCTTGAATATTTCATTGAATATGAATAGAAGATAGACATTTATGATAGAGTACGACCTAACCTAGGTTGCACCAAGTTCAATTCTTATAAAAGATGTGATATACGGATAGCTAGATAGGTATATCGTCATGTACTTCCTAAAGATTACTCCTATGACTATATACGTACGCAATTCTATTGTATTTTAGAAATTTTACTACCAAAAAAAGATTTGCGAATTCCTTTTTGAACATTCAATTGCGTGTGCTAAAAAAAAAAGGAACTCTATGCTGTTCCTGATTCTTCTGTTTTTATCTCATTCATAGAGAGCAGATTAAATCCTAAACTCATTGATTTTTTCTTTTTTTGTACGCTGATCATAATATCATTAATATCATCATAATATCATTAATATCATAATAAAAGAATTAGGTATTAGATCTAAATTGGATCAATTTTTATATCCGATAAAAGACTCCATCAGCCTAAGTGACATAATTTTTCCCGGGAATGCTTTATTAATTTCCATTTCTTTCTATTTGTACCTGTCTCAAGATCAAATTCGAACTTGCATCGAAAATGCCCTTCATTTCTCTGTCTTGCTTTCGTTCATACGATATATATGGATGGAGTTGACTAAAATTTTATGTGATTCAGTAAACAGAATATCCATTCCATCATTGCTAGATCAATTGGTAGGGTTCGATGAATAGTGAGCCAAAAGCCGATAATGGGATTTTTTCAATAAAGAGGAAACTTCAGATTAAGATGCTCCAGAATGGAAATGAGGGAATGTCCACAATACCTGGATTTAGTCAGATACAATTTGAGGGATTTTGTAGGTTCATTAATCAGGGCTTGACGGAAGAATTTCATAAGTTTCAAAAAATTGAAGATAGAGATCAAGAAATTGAATTTCAATTATTTGTGGAAACATATCAATTGGTAGAGCCCTTGATAACAGAAAGAGATGCTGTGTATGAATCACTCACATATTCTTCTGAATTATATGTACCCGCGGTCTTAATTTGGAAAACCGGTAGAAATATGCAAGAACAAACCGTTTTTATTGGAAACATCCCTATAATGAATTCTTTTGGAACCTCTATAGTAAATGGAATATACCGAATTGTGATCAACCAAATATTGCAAAGTCCCGGTATTTACTATCGTTCAGAATTGGAACATAACGGAGTTTCTGTCTATACCAGTACTATAATATCAGATTGGGGGGGAAGGTCGGAATTAGAAATTGATAGAAAAGCAAGGATATGGGCCCGTGTAAGTAGAAAACAAAAAATATCTATTTTAGTTCTATCATCAGCTATGGGTTCGAATATAAGAGAAATTTTAGATAATGTTTGTTACCCTGAGATTTTCTTGTCTTTCCCGAATGATAAAGAGAAAAAAAAGATTGGGTCAAAAGAAAATGCTATTTTGGAGTTTTATCAACAATTTGCCTGTGTAGGGGGGGATCCAGTATTTTCTGAGTCCTTATGCAAGGAATTACAAAAGAAATTTTTTCAACAAAGATGTGAGTTAGGAAAGATTGGTCGACGAAATATGAACCGGAGACTTAATCTTGATATACCCCAAAACAATACATTTTTGTTACCACGAGATTTATTGGCTGCTGTGGATCATTTGATTGGAATTAAATTGGGAATGGGTACACTTGACGATATGAGTCACTTGAAAAATAAACGTATTCGTTCTGTAGCAGATCTATTACAGGATCAATTTGGATTGGCTCTTGTTCGTTTAGAAAATACGGTTCGAGGAACTATATGTGGAGCAATCAGGCATAAATTGATACCGACTCCTCAAAATTTGGTAACTTCAACTTCATTAACAACTACTTATGAATCGTTTTTTGGTCTACACCCTTTATCTCAAGTTTTGGATCGAACTAATCCGTTGACACAAATTGTTCATGGGCGAAAATGGAGTTATTTGGGTCCTGGAGGATTGACGGGGCGAACTGCTAGTTTTCGAATACGAGATATCCACCCGAGTCACTATGGACGTATTTGTCCAATTGACACGTCCGAAGGAATCAATGTTGGACTTATGGGATCATTAGCTATTCATGTGAAGGTTGGTTATTGGGGATCTATAGAGAGTCCATTTTATGGATTATCTGAGAGATCAAAAGAGGCACAGATGGTTTATTTATCACCAAATAGAGATGAATATTATATGGTAGCAGCAGGAAATTCTTTGGCCTTGAATCGGGATATTCAAGAACAACAGGTTGTTCCAGCTCGATATCGTCAAGAATTCCTGACTATTGCATGGGAAGAGATTCATCTTAGAAGCATTTTTCCCTTCCAATATTTTTCTATTGGAGCTTCTCTCATTCCTTTTATTGAGCATAATGATGCGAATCGAGCTTTAATGAGTTCTAATATGCAGCGCCAAGCAGTTCCCCTTTCTCGGTCCGAGAAGTGCATTGTTGGAACTGGGTTGGAAGGACAAACGGCTCTAGATTCGGGGGTTTCAGTTATAGCCGAACGCAAGGGAAAAATCATTTATACTGATACTCAAAAGATCATTTTCTCAAGTAATGGGGATACTCTAAGCATTCCATTGGTTATGTATCAACGTTCCAACAAAAATACTTGTATGAATCAAAAAACTCAGGTTCAGCGGGGTAAATACATTAAAAAGGGACAAATTCTAGCGGGCGGTGCGGCTACAGCTGGTGGGGAACTCGCTTTAGGAAAAAATGTATTAGTAGCTTATATGCCATGGGAAGGTTACAATTTTGAAGACGCAGTACTAATTAGCGAACGTCTGGTTTATAAAGATATTTATACTTCTTTTCATATCCGGAAATATGAAATTCAGACTCATGTAACAAGCCAAGGTCCTGAAAGAATCACTAAGGAGATCCCGCATTTAGAGGCTCGTTTACTCCGAAATTTAGACAGAAATGGAATTGTGATGCTGGGATCTTGGATAGAAACAGGTGATATTTTAGTAGGTAAATTAACACCTCAGACAGCGAGCGAATCCTCATATGCCCCGGAGGATAGATTATTACGAGCTATACTTGGCATTCAGGTATCCACTTCAAAAGAAACTTCTCTAAGACTACCTATAGGGGGAAGGGGTCGAGTTATTGATGTGAGATGGATCCATAGAAGAGGGGTTTCCAATTCTAATCCAGAAAGGATTCGTGTATATAT